AACTCTCAACCCTCTTTTCTAGATTCATGGATATTGAATCAATCGAACGCACTTCTAAGACCTGTTCTACTTTTGGAAGACCCTGTGTTATATCACCAGATCTCGATTTTTCATATATAAATGTAACTAATGTATCTCCTTCGTAAAGGGTTTCCCCATAATGGCCATGAACAGTTGCTCCGGGGGTGGCCAAATAAGGCTTAGCTGATCGTATCACTATCGAGTCAACTTGAACAAGTATAACTTGACCCGATTTGAGGGGCGGTCCATTTTTGGCTATACATACATTTTCACAAATAAACTGTCCAAGACTAATTATTTTAGATGTCTCTGCACAATAATTGTGATGGAGAAAAGACCAATTCAAATTGAATGGATTTAAAATAATGTTACGGCATGGATCGGGATTAAAAATTTTTCCATTTTCATCCATTAAATAATATTTTAATTTAATCACTTGAAAAGTCTGTTTTAAATTGTCAAGTTGCAAATATTTAGTTACTAAGATCTGATTATGAGTTATTAAATGGTAAGATGAATAAAAATTCTCAATTGGAAGGCATGTTCCTAAAGGGCCCAATGAATTCCTAATTGGAATTAGGGGATCTTTTTTAATTGATTCTTTTATCACACTGTGATATTTTACATCTTTGAATGGCTCCATTCGAGAACAATTGGCTGCTGACAAAATTATCAACGACTGACATTCCTTATTTCTATTCAACAACGTATGAATAGTTCCTTGAGGTTGGTTAAGAGATTGTTGAATTTTTGCCTTGGAATAGGAATAAATGGCAGAAAAGGGGTTGATATTGGTACAATCTGATCCATTATCAGAGAGCAATCCTGACCCCGACGGATCATTCCTTTTTCCGATATACGAAATAGGGGATTTCACTAAGTTGATTCTTAGGAAATGTCGAATCAAACCATTTGTCCTTATTTCAACAAAAGAAGCACGGGCTTCTTCGCAAGAAGAACTTTTTTTGTCTTGGTTCCAATTCAATACTAAACAAGTCCGAACTAATTGAATACTTGTGTCAGAAATTCCTCGAATCGGTTTGCCATTTCCATAAAGGATATAATTGACAATTCGAAGTTGCACATTATCCCTTTCCTGCAATGGATCCGGTGGAAAAAGGGTTCCTAAATTTATACCGTCCGTTATTTCATATGTGACGACAGGTCGAACTAAAACAAAAAACCTTTTCTTACTAGGTGTAATTCGTTGGACATAGATCCAATTTTTAACTTTTTTGTATTCCTTGGAATTTCTTTTTCCTGTTCCTGGTGGTATCAAAACGCCGGTATGTCTGGATATCTTATCCGTCTCTCCAGGAAAATGGATATCTCCAGAAAAGATTTTCAGTTCAATTCGTTTTTTTTTTCTCTCCACCCGGACCAACCCACCGACTCGGCTTCTTAGATTTAAGGTGATTTGTGTATCGACCCCAACGATACTATTGTTCCGTACCATTATGGAAGAAGATCCGGGCAAGATATGCACCTCTTCAGGAATGAAAAAAAATCGATCTACTTTCATTTGGTATTTTGGCCTAAATTCCTTGACTCCTCGATACTCAATCAAATCCTCTTTTTTGATGACTGAATGCGTTTCTATAGTCCCATATTTAATAATGCCCGAACTCTTTCTTCTGTATCGAGGATCATCGAAATAAGCAAGAATACTATTTCGACGGAAAATACCATTTACGGGGATTTCAATCGAGATACCTGAACAGGGCATTAGTTCATTCTCGAGTTCTTGAATCGAGTGTAGTGGAATGATGAATTTATTTCTTCGCCTTTTTGACAATAAATCAGAATTCCCGTGAAGAATAGGCGAATATACGAGATTATACTGACCAGTACATATGATTCGATTAAGGTCTGAATAATCAGGAATCCTATCTTCTTTTTGACCATAAAAATCCGAACTAAACAATTTCTGCCTCGCCTGATCATTGGTTACTGAGAGGTTAGAAGTATATCTTCGCTTGCCAGAAAGAGAATGCGCATTCATTTGATCCTGATCCTTGTGGATCGAAAGGTAGACTAGACTGGACCTGCACGGCCCTCCTAATAATATCCATAAATGACTTGTTTTTGGTAATAGATGAACATTACCATATGTAAATTCGGGTGCATGATAGACATCGGTACTCCAGTGCATTTCTCCGTCTGAATCAGAATAAATATGTTTTCGAACCTTCTCTTTAAAATTCAAAGTGGATATTCCTGCGCGAATCTCAGCAATTACTTGTTCTGATTCTACATATTGATCGTTTTGAACTAAAAGCAAACTTTTGGGTGGAATATTCACATTATGTAGAATATCTTCACTCTCAATAGTTACATACAAGTCTATAGAACATAGAAAGGCGGGATGCCCATGACGTGTACGTGTCGGATGAACCAAGTCCTCATTGAATTTTATTTTTCCATTAGATGGGGCTCGCACATGTTCTGCAGTACCCCCCGTGAATACTCCTCCGGTATG